AATGAATTGCCTGATAAAAAGGATTACCTTGATAGGGTAAATCATGAAATTTATAATTTCATTCATTATATTTAACAGAATTAAACTGTTTCCAAAAGAATCAAAATCTATTGTGCTTCGTACACTAAAATATAAAAAGATAAGCTAATAAAGCTATTGGGTTCATACCCCACTTATAAAGGTTATAATCCTTTTCTTTTTAATTAAAAAAATTTCAAACAATATTTTTATTATTACTTTAATATTTGGAACATTAATTACAATTTCTTCAAATTCTTGACTAGGAGCTTGAATAGGGTTAGAAATTAATTTATTATCATTTATCCCCCTAATAAATGATAATAAAAAAAATTTATTAACTTCAGAAAGCTCATTAAAATACTTTTTAACTCAAGCATTTGCCTCTTCAATTTTATTATTTGCTATTATTATTTTAATATTTTTTTTTAATAATAATCTTTCACAATTTTATAGATTAAATGAAATTTTAATTTTATCAACGTTAATATTAAAAAGAGGAGCAGCTCCCTTTCATTTTTGATTCCCTGAAGTTATAGAAGGTTTATCATGAATTAATGGTTTAATTTTAATAACCTGACAAAAAATTGCTCCTTTAATATTAATTTCTTATAATTTTTGTTATAATTTTTTTATAATATCAATTATTTTATCAATATTAATTGGATCTTTAGGAGGATTAAATCAAACATCAATTCGTAAATTAATAGCTTTTTCATCTATTAACCATTTAGGATGAATACTATTAGCAATAATAAATAATGAATTATTATGAATAACATATTTTTTATTATATTCATTATTATCTATTTCAATTATCATAATATTTAATAATTTTAAATTATTTTATTTTAACCAAATTTTTAATATTTCAATAATAAACCCAATTATTAAATTTTTAATTTTTTTAAATTTATTATCGCTAGGAGGATTGCCCCCATTTCTAGGATTTTTACCAAAATGATTAGTGATTCAAAATTTAACTAGTATAAATCAATTATTTATTTTAACAATTTCTGTATGCCTTACATTAATTACTTTATATTTTTATTTACGATTATCTTATAGCATTTTTATATTAAATTATCAAAAAAATACTTGAATATTAAAAAATACATATAATATAAAAATATCTTCAATAAGCTTAATTTTAAATTTTATTTCAATTGGAGGATTATTAATAATTTTAATATTTTATATAATTTTATAAGAATTTAAGTTAAATAAACTAATAGCCTTCAAAGCTGAAAATATTTGTATTAATCTTTTAATTCTTAAGCTTTAATAAATTATTTATTCCTTTAGAATTGCAGTCTAATATCATTATTGACTATAAAGCCTGATTAAAGAGATATTTCCCATAAATAAATTTACAATTTATCGCCTAAACTTCAGCCATTTAATCGCGACAATGATTATTTTCTACAAATCATAAGGATATTGGAACTTTATATTTTATTTTTGGAGCTTGAGCTGGAATAGTAGGAACATCATTAAGTATTCTTATTCGAGCTGAATTAGGTCACCCAGGAGCATTTATTGGAGATGATCAAATTTATAACGTTATTGTAACTGCTCATGCATTTATTATAATTTTTTTTATAGTTATACCTATTATAATTGGGGGATTTGGAAATTGACTAGTACCTTTAATATTAGGAGCCCCTGATATAGCATTCCCTCGAATAAATAATATAAGTTTCTGAATATTACCTCCTTCTTTAACTCTTTTAATTTCTAGAAGTATAGTAGAAAATGGAGCTGGAACAGGATGAACTGTATACCCTCCTCTTTCATCAGGAATTGCTCATGCTGGAGCTTCCGTTGATTTAGCTATTTTCTCCCTTCATTTGGCCGGAATTTCTTCAATTTTAGGAGCTGTAAATTTTATTACTACAGTTATTAACATACGATCTCCAGGGATTACTTTAGACCGAATACCTTTATTTGTTTGATCAGTTGTAATTACAGCTGTATTATTATTATTATCTTTACCAGTATTAGCAGGAGCTATTACTATATTATTAACAGATCGAAATTTAAATACATCCTTCTTCGACCCCGCAGGAGGAGGGGATCCAATTTTATACCAACACTTATTTTGATTTTTTGGTCATCCCGAAGTTTACATTTTAATTTTACCTGGATTTGGGATAATTTCACATATCATTACTCAAGAAAGAGGTAAAAAGGAAACCTTTGGAAATTTAGGAATAATCTATGCTATACTAGCAATTGGATTATTAGGATTTATTGTTTGAGCACATCATATATTTACTGTTGGGATAGACGTAGATACTCGAGCATATTTTACATCAGCAACTATAATTATTGCTGTTCCTACAGGAATTAAAATTTTTAGTTGATTAGCCACATTACATGGAACACAATTAACTTATAGCCCAGCAATACTTTGAGCATTTGGGTTTGTATTTTTATTTACTGTAGGAGGATTAACTGGAGTAGTTTTAGCCAATTCTTC